AGGTTCATTGAAATTCTCAAATTTTGAAGATACTTTTTCGGATGAGCCGAGCCAATAGGATGAAATTAAAAGAGTTCCGCATCATGAACTATGTACCGCGCACATCACTTAGAAGGTCTCTAGAAAGTAACATAGGAGGAAATGAAGAAATAGAATATGAAAAATATAAGGAAATGAAAGAGGGTCATATTCTATTCGTACAGTATCCGAGATGAATCTTGGATATTCCCGCCCTTCAACTCCCCTAGACTCTATTTTTTGGTCTTTCAACTAAGCAATCGTTTTCGAATATGTATGAAGTAGTAACATTTTTTTGAACTGGCGGAGACACGAACAAATAAAAAAAGAAGAGGAAACAAAATAGAATTCGTTTCTTTTGTATACTTTAATACAAATACACAATACCCATCGTTTCTTTTGCCTGTTTTATATACATAAAACATAATTACATAATTAGTAAGGGGTATATCTCCGACACTTAGATGGATAAGTATGTATCATGATCTATACTATAATACTGAATATGGATGTCGACCCATATCAATTAATTTGTAGAATATATACTCATACAAATTACTCATGTGCCAGGAACCAGATTTGAACTGGTGACACGAGGATTTTCAGTCCTCTGCTCTACCAGCTGAGCTATCCCGACCATTCACGACGCATCACCCTCATTTTATTTTAATATAGGACTGGGGTCTATGTCAATTAAAAAAACGAAAAGATATTACAAAGTATTATCCAGGCCCTTGTAGAATTTCTTGTATCTTCAAAAAGAAAACTTTGTAAGTTTCAATACAGTACAAATAATGATGTGGATTGTTAATTATTCAAATTTAACACATTATTCAAAGATGCTGATTTACATTTGTACACGTATCATTATCATAATCCTAATCATATATATCACACACAAGGCTTGTGATAAGAAAACATTTTTCTGCTCAGATAGGTTTGTGAAAGAGTAGAGTGAGAATGACTGAGAAACATAACCAATTTCAAGTCGCTAATAAAATGAGAAGATAAATAATTAGGGAGGCAACGAGGCAACCAGGTCTTTTTGGGGATAGAGGGACTTGAACCCTCACGATTTCTAAAGTCGACGGATTTTCCTCTTACTATAAATTTCATTGTTGTCGATATTGACACGTAGAATGGGACTCTATCTTTATTCTTATCCGATTAATCAATTCTTAAAAAGATCTATCAGACTATGATGGAGTGAATGATTTGATCAATGACTATTTTTCATCTAAATAGATATATAAAAATTATAGAACCGGTTGGAGTCGTCATTAATCATTTTTAATCATTTGGCGATAGTATTTCAGTAAGTATACATATGTATATAGGTTTCATCCGTTCGGAAGTTTCGATGGAAGGATTCCTTTACGAACACAATGCCGCCAACTCCATTTATTAGAACAGCTTCCATTGAGTCTCTGCACCTATCCTTTATTTATTCTCGCTTTCTGAAACCCTTGTTTGTTTTCATAAAACGGGATTTGGCTCAGGATTGCCCATTTTTAATTCCAGGGTTTCTCTGAATTTGAAAGTTATCACTTGGTAGGTTTCCATACCAAGGCTCAATCCAATTAAGTCCGTAGCGTCTACCAATTTCGCCATATCCCCCCTTTTTTTTTGTGATGTGATTAGGATCACATCATGATGCCGTTTACCCCTTTTCGTTCATTTCCATTTTTATTATGCTGGAACCGTGGAATTCATTAGATATCGATTCCTGTATTGAAAAGTGTTTGCTCCTATTTGATTTCGTATCTATCTTCTTTCATCTCTATTGGAAACCATACTTGGTCCAATCAGAAATTCAATATAGATATATACCACATAACATATATCTATTATAATATATATATTAGACTTATACATGTCCCTATTTCTATCATTTTTAGTGTGCAATTTTGAATACTTGAACGGTCGATTCTTTTTTTTTCGTCTTAGGTTTCGCCTTTCCGAATGAAACCATAGGAATGTTTCATTATGATCTGGATTGCACTTTTATCTTTTTATCCTTTTCTTAGGGAAGACCATAATAAATAATAAAAAAAACGACAAACGACAAACGACAAAGGGCAATTTTGAAATTTTTAATTTCATTAATAGCCATAACTAATCGAATGGATATAATTAATCAATTCATTATTCCGTTAATTTAGAATTCGTTATCAATGAGTTATCAATGAATATTAATGAAATAGGAAATTCTTTTTTATTATATAAATATAAATTTATATAAATTCTATATTTTCGATTTCAAATATATATTAATATATATAATAATGAATTATATTAATTTAATATATTATACGATTCTAATATAGAATAAGATTCTAACTTAATTACTAGAACTTAATTACTAGATTATATTACTAACTTTAGTTACCAAATTCTATTTCAAATTCGAAATATAACTAAATATATAGAAATATAAAACTATGTACTAAAATATTTTATTTATAATTTATATAGTTATAAT